CACCCATTAATACAACACCAACATTATTTGATTCCAAATTGAGAGCAATGCCTATTGTACCCTCTTCAAATTCTACTAATTCACCTGACATTACTTCATCAAGACCATGAATACGAGCAATGCCGTCCCCCACTTGAAGTACGGTACCAGTATTCACAACTTTTACTTCTCTATTATATTGTTCAATACGTTCACGGATAATATTACTAATTTCACCAGCTCGAAGAGTTACCATTAGTGTCTCTTTTTTCTTTTTCGGAAACAAAGGGAAAAAATAATGCCTAAACTCTAAACTAAAGTAAAAAAATAGAAGGGCTAATCATTTATTTCTTCCATTGCCCCAAGGATTCCAATATTAGCACTGATGGTATGGAAATGTAACTCGCTATTCAAACAACTATTCAGGGCTCCTATAGCCCCCTGTAAGGCTTGTTGGAAAACTTGTTGTCGGACCTGATTAATTGCTCTTTGTTGTTCAAAATGAAGGGTTTCGTTTTTGTAATTTTCTAATTGTTCCAAACTCTCAGAAGTCGCATTAATCAAATTTACTTTTTCTCGTTCTATCTCAGAGTATCCATTTATTCGATATTCCTCTGCTTCCATTTCCACTTTCCGTAAACGAGCCCGAGCTCGTTCGAGCTGCTCAATGGCCGCTTTACGCAATTCTTCCGAATTTCGAATAGTACTCAAAATCCTCTGTTTTCGATTATCTAATAAATCATTTAATGAAAGTAGATTATCTTACCATTAATTTTACAACTTCCATGATCTCTTCCCGAACCAAACATGAATCTTTCGATTCATTTGGCTCTAATGCTCAATTTTTTATTTTATGGTTCATATCTTTTTTTTTTTTAATGTAATGAGCCTATCCTCTCTAGTTCTGTTTGTATGCAAACATATCAAAAACGATACAAGACCAGAATATTATAAGGACTCTTCCGACTAGACAAAAATCCCTAATTGTCAGCAAAGTTGTTTCTTTATTTGTTCTTTATTTAAATTTCAATGATTATTCAAATCCAAAAATTTATCTTTTTTATACATAGGTCGTCGATTCGGCATTGGATATTGGATAATAAAACGCAGGGCGCCCTTTTATTTATTCCAGTAAATGGTTCAAACGATTTTATTGATATGAGTGTTATATATCAGAAAAATTACCAACTATTCTTTTTTAAACCATTTCGATATTAACGTAATGGTAGAAAGAGTACCATGTTGTGCCCGGACTTCAAACAGTTTAGCTTTAACCATGTTAATGGTCTCACTTTATTGGTTGATAGAGAATCAAAGTTGACTTACCAATAAAGAACGAAATGCTATGATTCTTACATATGATTTATTAATTTATTCAGAAGGAATTCGTCGAGATTGTACACTTTTTTCCTATTTATCTTATTCTAAAAAAAAAATATGTATATAAATAACACAAATAAATAAAGTGCAGCCGGTCGGGTCCAACCTATTCTTGAAATATACAACTCGCACACACTCCCTTTCCAAAAAAAATCAATACACCAAGCACTACACTTAGATTTATTAGATTTGTTGCTAAAATATCGGTATTAAACCCGAAACTCCCGGCAGATGGCCAATGGCTTAAGGAAACGAAAGAATCGGTTACATTTTTCATATGCTCTCCTCTTATAGATAGGACTAACAAAGAACAGAGTTCTTTTTGTATCACTTGACTTGCCCTTTTTGATCGATTTCTTTTTCTTAATTTTTTTCTTTGTTTTAAGTTTCCAATAAGATACTTATTAAGTTGGGTCCTAGGTCTTGTAGAAATTGCAAAATATTTCCCCTGTTCAAACACTTCCTAAAAAGAAAGTAAAAATTCCATCGTACTAATCGAAGGACGGGAAGGAATAAAGCGAGCAAATCCACTAATTCGTCATCCTCAAATCAGTCTTTCCCGGAGTATTGTTCCAACAAATACATAATTCAAATACATAATTATAATTGTAGAGTAAAGTAAAGTCGTGATATAATTCACAGAAGCAAACCGAAACGAATTAATAAAATAAGAAAAAGTGTGTAATGCACTTTTTTACATTTTCGTTCTAGGATGAAATTAAACAAAAGGATTTGCAAATAAAAGTGCTAATGCCACAACGAGCCCATAAATGGTTAAAGCTTCCATAAAAGCTAGACTAAGCAATAAGGTGCCTCTTATTTTTCCTTCTGCTTCTGGTTGTCTCGCAATACCTTCTACGGCTTGGCCTGCAGCAGTACCTTGACCAACTCCAGGTCCAATAGAAGCAAGCCCTACGGCCAATCCAGCAGCAATAACGGAAGCGGCAGAAATCAGTGGATTCATGATGATAGGTTCCTCGCACCAAAAAAAAAAAATGGTTAATGATACAATCAACCAAGGAATTCTTACTTATTTGATCACTAAAAAATATCGAATCGAAGTAACTAAAACTTCGAAAAATATATATATAGATAGGGATAAACCCTATATAACTAATATATATCTACTATCACATATACATTTGTTTCTTTCATAACGGAAACCGCCCGCATTTTTTATTAAATCAGATTCTATAATAATTCGTCGAAAAATCTACAGGAACTGTAGCTGGACTTATAGACATTACATATAGACATATATCTAGTGTGATCTCCCTAACCCATCCTTCGTAATATCGTCTATCTTTCCTCTTAGAACTCTAGTCATATATACATATGGATTTCTTATTTCTATCTATATATGTATATGTTACCGAACCAAGTATATTTTCTTGAACCATGCATTGCCTCAGTCGGGGTAAGCTTAAAAAAAGAAGACTCTTTTGAAAACTAATCAATGATGACCCTCCATGGATTCCCCTATATAAGCCGCGGCTAAAGTTGCAAAAATGAGAGCTTGAATACCGCTTGTAAATAATCCAAGAAACATGACAGGGATAGGAACTACTGAAGGTACTAAAGAAACAAGAACAACAACTACTAATTCATCCGCCAATATATTTCCGAAAAGTCGAAAACTCAGAGATAAAGGTTTTGTGAAATCTTCTAGGATGTTAATTGGTAAAAGGATTGGAGTTGGTTGAATGTATTTTCCAAAATAAGCCAACCCTTTTTTGGTAAGACCCGCATAAAAATATGCCACGGACGTGAGTAAAGCTAAAGCAACAGTAGTATTTATATCATTCGTGGGGGCAGCCAACTCTCCATGAGGTAACTGTATGATTTTCCAAGGTAAAAGAGCTCCAGACCAATTAGAAACAAAAATAAATAAGAACATGGTTCCAATAAAGGGAACCCAAGGGCCATATTCTTCTCCAATCTGAGTTTTACTCAAGTCTCGAATAAATTCAAGAACATATTCAAAGAAATTCTGCCCGTCGGTAGGAATAGTTTGTAGATTCCGAACAGTTATGATAACTGACCCTAATAAGATAGCAATTACTACCCAAGAAGTGATAAGTACTTGAGCATGAATTTGTAAACCTCCTATTTGCCAATATAAATGTTGGCCTACTTCTACACCTGATATATCGTAGAATCCTTTGAGTGTTTTAATGGAACATGGTATAACATTCATATTGCCCTCTGACAGAAATAAAACTAAAAAAAAAAAAATTATTTTGATTCAACCATCTCTTTTTCAACTTATCTACTTTCATCATTAATCATATATTTAAAATACCAAGAAATCACATAACATAATATCCCATTTTATCTCTTTTTTAAAATGCAAGACAAGAATAGTAACCAATCTAAGAAATCAAAATAATTAACTAATCTTATTATTCTTAATCATAACATAATCATAATCAATGACTTCTTATATAGCTAGAACGACCCTCACAAATTGCGGATACTAATTTGTTAAGAATCAATCGGATTGAAGCTATAACGTCATCGTTGATTGGAATCGAAATATCTGCAAGATCCAGGTCACAATTTGTATCGATTAAACAAATTGTTGGAATTCCAAAAATGACACATTCTCGAAGAGCTGTATATTCTTTTTGCTGATCAACGATGATTACAATATCGGACAACCCAGTCAGATATTTGATCCCACCCAGATATGTTTGCAAAGTCAATAATTTTCTCTTCAACATTGCTGCATCTCTTTTAGGGAGACAGTTGAGTTTCCCCATCTTTTGTTCTCCTCTTAAGTCTCTGAACTTATGAAGTCTCGTTTCTGTAGTGGACCAATTCGTTAACATACCACCGAGCCATTTTTTATTAACATAATGACATCGAGCCCTTATTGCAGCTGAGACTACTAAATCCGCTGCTTTATTTTTCAACCATTTAAAAGGTTTTCCTCGACTTGCTGCATCAAAAACGAAATCACAGGCTTCTGATAAAAAACGAACAGTTCTAGTAAGATTTGTAATATGAATACCTTTACGCTTTGCAGAAATGTAAGGGGCCATTCTAGGATTCCATTTCTTAGTACCATGATCAAAATCAACTCCCGACTCCATCATCTCTTCCAAATGGATGTTCCAATACCTTCTTGTCATTTTTCCCGCGCTTTCTCTTTTTTTTTTTAGAAATAACTAATTGTTCCTACGGAACCTTATAACGAGGTTGACCATTGATACATAGTCCGAACCATTAATTTTTTTTTATTACTTACTTCATTTTTTTACTTAACAAAACTAGAAAGGAAAAAGAAAAAATCTCTGCTTAGGAATTATGAAATCGCGTAAATGAATTTTCTAATGTATCATGGAAATTCTTTGGGCTACAAGAACAAAAAAATTCTCGATGGTATAACAAAATATCTCTCATTTCCAACTTGAATACATTTTTCTTTTTTATTTCAAAATGAATGTTTTTGTCTTGCCTTGAACGGTGCACTAATTTTTTAAATCCGGTACCGATAGGGATAATTCCCCCCAGAACTACATTTTCTTTCAGACCCTTCAACCAATCAATACGCCCCCGTAGAGCAGCTTTTGCTAAAACTCTAGCAGTTTCTTGAAAACTTGCTTCAGATATGAAGCTTTGAGTATTCAGAGACGCCCTCGTTATTCCTAATAAAATTGCCCGATAACAGATCGCTTCGTCTAAAGCACGCCCTGCTTGTTCTGCTCGCAGCAATCCGATTAATTCTCCAGGCGAAAAAACATTAGACATTCCGTCTTCTGAAACCAACACCTTTGATGTTACTTGTCGTACAATAATCTCTAGATGTCTATTATGAATCTGCACCCCTTGAGATCGATAAACCTTTTGGATCTTATTAACCAAAGAGATATGGCTTTGGGCTATAGTTAGCTCAGCTCCAATTAAGAATCCCCAAGGAATTCCAAGAAGTCTTGGTATACGTTCGTTCCAACCTTCGACTCTCCTTTCAAGGTTCATCGATATTGAACCAATCGAACGCACTTCTAAGATTTGCTCCACTTTTGGAAGTCCCTGCGTTATGTCACCAGATCGGGATTTTTCATATATAAATGTAACTAATGTATCTCCTTCAGAAAGGGTTTCTCCGTAATGTCCGTGAACAGTTGCTCCTGGAGTAGCCAAATACGGCTTAGCCGATCTTATAACTAAGGAATCAACATGAACAATTAAAATTTGACCAGATTTTTTTATATGTGTCCCATATTTAACTAGACATAGATTTTCACAAATAAATTGTCCAATGCTAATTATTGTGGATGTTTCTTCACAATAATTGTGATGTAAAAAGCACCAATTCAAATGGGATGGATTCAAAATGATGGTATTGCATGGGTTGGGATTATAAATCCTTCTATTTTCATCTATTAAACAGTATTTAAGTACTTCAAGTACTTGGAAAGTCGCTTCCAAATTATCAAGTATCCAATATTTCTTTACCAAGATCTGATTATGAGTTATTAAATAGTAAGCTGAATAAAAGTTCATTATTTTAGATACAATAGTACCTAGAGGACCCAACAAATCCCTAATTAGAATTATGGGATTCAATTCTTTTGCCGTGATGTTATATTTCGAACCATTGAATGGACATGGGCCAACTCGAGAACAATTGAATGATGACAAAATTATCAAAGCCTTATTTTGATTCAACAATGTACCAATAGTTGCTTGATGCTGAGTAACTACTGAAATCTTCACTTTCGAAAAAAAAGGGTTGATATTGGTGCAATCTAATCCATTATCGGGCATCAATCCCGAACCCGCCGTATCATACCTTTTTTCGGCATATGAAAGACTAGACTTTCCTAACTCAATTTTTATGAAATTTTGAATCAGACCATTTGCCCTTACCTCAACAAGAGAAGCATGAACTTCTTCTATAGAACCATTTTTTTCTTGGTCCCAATTCAATACTAAGCAAGTCCGAACTAATTGAATACTTGTGTGAAAAATTCCACGAATTGACTTTCCGTTTCCATAAAGGATATAATTGACAATTCTAAGTTGGACATTATCCTTTTCCTGCAAGAGATCTTGAGTGAAAAGTTTTGCTAAATTTATCCCATCAGCTATTTCATATGTGATTACGGGCCGAACCAAAACAAAATATTTTTTTTTAATGGGTGTGATTCGTTGGACATAAATCCAATTTTTCAAAATTTTTGATTCCTTAGAATTTTTTTTTTTCATTCCCGGTGGTATTAAAATGCCGCTGTGTCTAGATATCTTATCTGTCTCTCCGGTAAAATGAATATCCCCAGAAAAAATTTGCAGTTCAATACTTTTTTTTTTTATCTCCACTCGGACTAATCCACCTACTTGGCTTCTTGTATTTGTATTTAAAGCGAGTTGTGTATCTACTTCAATGATACTATTGTTCCGGACCATTAGGTACGAAGATCCGGGTAAGATATGCACCTCTTCAGGAATAAAAAAAAACCGATCCACTTTCATTTTGTATTTTGGACTAAATTCTTTTACTCCTCGATACTCAATCAAATCTTCTTTTTTTACGATTGAATCCACCTCTACGGTCCCATATTTAGTAATTCCCGAACTGTTTCTTCTATATTGTGGATCGTCAAAATAAGCAAGAATACTATTTCTATGTAAAATAACATTTGTGGGTATTTCAATCGAAATACCAAAAGAGGGTATTAGTTCTTTCTCTCCTTCTGTATTATATTGTAATGGAAGGATAAATCTATTTCTTCGCTTTTTCGCCAATAAATCAGAATTCTCTTGGAGAATCGAAGGATATATAAAATCCAAATGCCTATTGGAGATGATTTGATCAAGTCTTGAATAGTCAAAAATTTCCCTATCTTTTTTATTTTTAACAGAAGGATCCAACAATTTATGCCTTACTTGATCATTAGTAATTGAGAAGTCAGAGATATATCTTTCGTCGACAGAAAAAGAATAAAAATTAATTTGATCTTGATCTTTGTGGAGTGAAAAAGACACTATACTGGATCCGCACGGACTTCCTGCTAATAGCCATAAATGACTTGTTTTTGGTAATAGATGAACGTTACTATATGTATATTCGGGTGCATGGTAGACATTGGTACTCCAGTGCATTTCTCCCTCTGATTCAGAATAAATATGTTTTCG